GACAATATATCTCGCGGTAACAAAAATGTATTGTTCTGAGGTATATCAAGATTTAGTCTCCGATTCATATTTCGTCGACCAATCCTTCCTAATTCACATCTTTGTTGAAAGAATTTCTTTTGTAATTCCTTACATAAGGATTCAGAAAATACCGGATCTCCGCCTACACAAGCAAATTGTTGATAAAACTCCAAAATGGCATTTTCTTTTGACCCAATTTTTTTTTTCTCTTTATCATTCAGGAAAGACAAGAAAATTTCAGGATAGCAAACATTCTCTAAAATTTCTCTTAGATTCAAACCCATAGCTGATGATAGAACTAGAATAGATATTTTCTGTTTCCTACTCACACGAGCCCATATCCTTGCTTTTCGATCAATCTCTAATTCTAATCTTCCTCCCCAATCTGATATTATGGTCCCGGTATAGACCGAAATTCCGTTATGGTCCAATTCTGACCGGTAATAGATACCGGGACTTTGCAATATTTGATTGATCACAATTCTGTATATTCCATTTACTATAGAAGTTCCCAGGGAATTCATTAAAGGAATGTTTCCAATAAAAAGAGTTTGTTCTTGCATATCCCTACTGGTTTTCCAAATTAATCCCGCGGATACATATAATTCAGAAGAATATGTGAGTGATTCATATACAGCATCTCTTTCTTTTATCAAAGGTTCTACCAATTGATATGTTTCCACAAATAATTGAAATTCAATTTCTTGATCTGTATCTTCAATTTTTGGAAACTTATAAAGTTCTTCTGTTAAGCCCTGATCAATGAATCTACAAAATCCTTCAAATTGTATCTGATTAAAACCAGGTACTGTAGACATTCCCTCATTTCCATCCCCGAGCATTTTGAATTTCCCTTTTCTCAAAAAAATTCCATTATTGACCCATTCTTCATCAAATCATATGGATTGATTTAGCAATGATGGAATTTCTATTTTGTTTACTGAATCACATGAAATTTGACCCACCCCATATATGGAATGTATGAAATGCATATGAACGGAGGAATAAAGACAATTTTATATTCAAATTGGAATTTGTAACAGATACAAAATCGAAAGGAATTAATAAATGTCACTTAGACTTATGGAGTTTTGGATAGAATATCAAAAAAAAAGTTATTCCATTTCTACCATTATTATGATATTACATATTCTAATCCGATTGGGTACCAGAAAAATAAATGGATTCGGTATTTAATCTGTTCGATGATATAAAGACATTATAATCATCAAAAATATAGAGTTGATCTTTTTTGAGCACTTAACTTTTTCATGGATTCTATTGTTCAACAAATGATTCGCATAAAAGAGAGATACTTTTACCTTTTTTTAGTAGAATACGATCGAAGGGCGTAATAGAGTAATAAAGTTTGTATTTATTAACCATGTGTAGATAGCTATCTATGTTTCCTCCTTTATTGAAGTTCTATTCGGGACAGCGCGTGCTATGCTATATCAAAATTTCCATTTTCTATTCCATCTATTGAATGAAAAATTGAAGCACTACAATTTACTGATAATTCTCTATAGGCATCATATATAGATAGGATATCCAATTAAATAGTTGTATAACAATTTATGTTCTGGGGTTTACATATACTTCTATTTGATGTTATAATAGAAATTGGGAAGGATTTTTTTTATGGAAAAGAATCAATACTGATTAGTTATATATCAATTTGGATTGTCTTATATCATTAGGATTAAGAAAAGACAATTTTGGATTCAAATCCAAGAATCGTTCATGAATTTACAGTCACATTTAATAGTTAATGGTTCCAATTTGTCCTAAATTTTGGCTTTTGTGACTGAAAAACCACATTTGGTTTTTCAATTTTTCAATATCAATATAAAAAAGAGAGGGAAAATTTGTAAATATTTAGGTTTTGAGATACTATACATACAACCGAAGGGATGGATCCAATCCAAAAAACGAAGGATTTTTTTCTTTTCGGGCAAGGGTTAAATTTAAGAAAACGGGATTCAAGATGCAAGTCCAATAAAAAAAGAAGTTTAGGAATTCCCCACCCGACGCAAACAAAGGGAGACTTTTTTTTTCATCTATTTTGTAGGAGATCATACATTTTGGCGGCATGGCCGAGCGGTAAGGCGGGGGACTGCAAATCCTTTTTCCCCAGTTCAAATCCGGGTGTCGCCTGATCAAGAAAAAACTCGAAATCTCTTATTTCGTTTTGCTAATAGAACTCGCTGAGTTTTTCCCCAGCAGAAGCAAACAAAGTAAAAGGACTCTTGAGACTTGCTTGCTTGGTTCTAAACATCTGGAAGTTTGACTCTCGAAAGCTAAAGTGCTCTAAATCCTTGCCTCTAGGATTCAAGGACAGATTATAGTGGTGGAAGGTCTCTCATATAAAGATTTATTGATTCCCTTCCACTACTAATGTAGTGTTTAATTACCGGGTCCTGAATTAGATTGGATAGCCCGACGGAAAATCGAATTAGTGGTTGTGGAAAGGGCTGAAGATACTTTCTATACAGACTCAGGAGAGTCTCTAAGTCCTCGGTATCCAATAACAATTCGATGGAAAATTGGCTTTCTAAAATGGAAATGAAAAAAGAAATTCTTTCTTTTCAATAAACCCTAGTCAAGAATGGAATAGGTGGTCTTCCGATTGTTTCACAGAGACAATCCTTAGACAGTAAGAATTAGATCAAATGGGAAATAAAAGTATGGGATAGATAACGATCTATCTTGACATTCTATTTTTCATATTTTTATACCTTTTCGAAAGATAAAGACAAGAAAAGATAGAATAGGTCTTATTATTCCTACATCTTAGGAAGATTTTCCTGATACTTCTAAATGAGTCACTGCGTATTTTGCTTGTGCTTAACGTTTTCCGATTCTACTAGAAAAATAATATCCTATAAGAATTTGAAGAATTTGTTATAAGCAGATTTATTAGAGCCTTTGATCAATGGTGTTGGGTCCGAATCCCTTTTTGACTCTACGCCAGTGATTCCACTATTATTAGTGAACAATAATGGAATAATTCCTTCATAGAGATAGGGGACATAATTTACATGGATATAGTAAGTCTTGCTTGGGCTGCTTTAATGGTAGTCTTTACATTTTCTCTTTCACTCGTAGTATGGGGAAGAAGTGGACTCTAGAGGTACTACTAATTGAGGCGAGGAATCAAACTGTATCGATTGTTTTATAGATCGTTTTGCAAAGCCTTTTTCCTTTTTATTTGATTTTTATTTGTTTTTCTTTCCCTTTTTATCTTTTTATTAAGATAAGAGAAAAACGTTCTGTTATTATATTAAGTGGATACGTACCTTCTATGGGAAACAACATATACATAGTGGTTGTCCAAGGAGAGACTACGGATAATAAGATCTTCCCTTGGCAAGTCACATATTGCGCACTTACTTTACCACTTGTTTTTTTAGTTTAGAAATCTTATTTATGCTATACTTAGGCTTTATTGACTTGACTCATTTCATGGTTTAAGAGTTTAAATAAAATGGTGGGTTTTATTATTCCTTTTTGAAATCTGAAGAAATTTCCAGAGAACTTCTTGGATCATCTGTTAACTGCTCAATCAATTACTTCTTCGGAATGCTAAAAGAAAATTAATCGATTTTCATTTATTAATATACTGTATGCCGTACTCCCTTCGCCCATGGATTTGATTCTTTCGATGGATACAGGGATTCGTATTGAAAATAATTAGAAATCTGGGAATTCGAAGCGTACTATTAAGAATTGCCTTTCGATTGTTTTAGATTGATTGGAATCAAGACAAATTAAATAGATGAAGCAAAGAAATCGAATTGGGATGCTATGTACATTACATATATCAATACATATATCAAAAAGATACATATTGTAGATTAATCTATATTAAGCCTATATTATATATATTTTTATACAGTACAACTTGTTACATTGCAATAAATTACAATAAGAATAATAGCTAGTATGGTAGAAAGAAATATATGAATCTTTCTACCATACTATCGGATCTCATAGAATACTATACCGCTAATTCGAGTCCGCTCATTTCATTTAAAACGTGAGATGAAAATCCTTTTGATTTCTTCTATTTCTTCAATCATTGACTAAAAAAAGAAGTCAAGTTTGATTCAAATTAATCACTTTGACTGACTGTTTTTACGTATATTATAAGTAAAAAAGCAGTAGGAACTAGAATGAAGAGTGCAGTAGCAATAAATGCGAGAATATTTACTTCCATAATCTCATTGTTTTTTTTTATTTGGCAATAACTCGGGATTTAATCCCATAGAGATGATAAATCTTTCGCCTGTAAATTCAATGGGATGAATTACACCTTGATGATATTGAATCGGATCAATATCATGAATAACAATATCTGAGCTATCAAATCAATTCATCGTCGAGAATTGAATAGTATAACATAGGAAGATCTTTTATCCATACCGAATCCAAAATTGGATTCCTGATCCAACCCCTTTACTTTTCTTTTTTATTTTAATTTATCCTTCTTTTTCATTCTTCATTCTTGTTTTTTCTATAACCTACCGCCTTCCTTGTACAATCATCTGATGACGTATCATTTGACCGCTCTTACGTTTCCATTGGTTACAAACCCAAACAAAGAATAGAAGTAAAATAGAAAAGAAGGAGTTAAGTACTCTTTTTTAATGATTTAATTTTTGTGGAAAACAAAAAGAAATAAGTATGATAAAAAGAAACTGAGTCTTAAGGTATAAAAAAAATCGAATATTCCATCACACTATTTTAGAGTTTGTTCTTTTTTCAACAGTACCCTTAAATAAAAAAAAAATTATTCATCCCCTCTCTCTAAGGAGAGGTTGGATCTTTCTTTGATCTTTATTTTATTAATATATATCCTCTTTCTTTGGATTAAAAACGAAACGGGACGCATATATTAAAATAAAAGTTCAAAGTATTCTATCAAAGCAATTATGTGAAATTCATTTTGTATCGTACATCTATTTGTGCATGGGGTT